AACCTTCTAGATAGGAACTAGCCAACCCATGAGTATACCATGAAGTTACGAAGGTTGTACCTGTGAACCAACCCCCTAAAGCGAAATAGGCACAAGGAAAGAGCAATAGACCAGACCAACCTACAAAAACAAAGCGGTCCCTCCGTAACCAGTCATCCATAATATCAAATAAATCTTTTTCGTCTTTGGTAAATTTACCAAGGGCTATAGTCATAGCGATCCTCCTATTCATCTACTGCAACCATTTCCGAACACCTTAATGTTATATATCTTAATGTTATATATCTTAATGTTATATATTATGTTCAGGGCGCTCAAAATTCTATCGTTTATTTAGGATTTGATTTCTCGCGCACTATCCCATAAAATTGAACCCTTAGAATTTAATTGGTTTCGAAGATAAAAAATTTTTATTGGTCCTTACTTAGGTAAACGCATCAACTCAATTTGTTTCTTCCTTGCTATTAGTTTTTTAATTAAGTAGTTGAATCTAAATCATGAATTGTCGGATGACTCGTTACTCAGATAAAGAAATATTTTTTTATTTTTTGTGGGTATTAAATACTTGATGTATTAAATATTATAGTATCAACTATTGTTTTTTCCTTTTATACCTTTTTTTTAGTTGACGGGTTGAAGCAAAAAGGTCTTTTTTAATATATATTTTTTTTCTTTGATATCTATATGTACATGCCCTTATGTATCTGTAAAAAAGGGAAAATTTATTATTTATATTTAATTCAATATTTAAATAAAATAATAGGAAACTGTAAATGAGAGTTTCTTTCTCATATACACCTTCGATAACATTACATTGTCATCTCGTATGCATCAATATGGAAATTTTTTATTGATATCTGAAGCCATGATTATGATTCGATTTTTTTATTCTTAATACAATTTGATTCTTATACAAATAGAATTTATGATCTTGTTATGTTCTGGAATCAAAAAAATATATATTGAAATGCCCTTTAGGTATTAATTTTTAATAAGACTTTCTTTATCTAGGCAGGAATACAATATATTTATTATGAAATATATAGAAAAAAAAATTCAATAAGAGATATCGACGGATTTCCTAAAAAATAAAAAATTTTACTGTTTCAATTTAATCTCGATCGAATTTTAATATCAGAATAGTGGATATAGTCATTATTCGATGGGTTAGATCCACTTACTTTTTCTTTTAGATTTGTCGATTTATAATCTATCGAAAAGTGTAAAAAAAGAATAGATATTTAGCGATTCAAGAGACGACTTATCATTATTCATTGTATTATAATATAAAAATGTTCAATTTTATTTTATAAATTAATCTCTAACTTTATTATTAGTTTTTTTTATTATTAGTTATTATTAGAATGTACTTTATTAGAATTAGAATGAAATAAAAAAATTATAAATTATACACTTTCGAATGAAATTTTTACTATAAATATAAAGAATATAAATATAAAGAATATAAATATTAAAGTAAAGAAAGTAAAAGCCCCTTATCGGATTTGAACCGATGACTTACGCCTTACCATGGCGTTACTCTACCACTGAGTTAAAAGGGCCACCTTGGTTTAATTCCTGACTGAGTCCATAGGTAAATAAAATCTATCTATATATATATATTAAATATATATACAATAGACGCATAGTGGTTAGTAGCTCGTTTCGTAACTATAAACGAGAATTTAAATTTATTTAAATTTTACTTAAACGATTTTTTTACTTTTTTTATATTGGATTTGATTTGATCAATATCCACGCAATGAATTATTTTACTTTAAACAACCTAACATATCGAAATATAACAAAATTCATTTGATTTATAGATGTACTCAGCAATTTGACATAGACCCAAGATTTTTTATCTTGACATGTGATGAAGAGATAGAGATACGGACTATCCTCTGAAAAAAAAAGCAAATTTTGATAACTTAACTTAATCAATCCATCTTTCTTCCCTAATTATAAGATGGGTTCTGTCTGACTGTCTTGGGTTAGATAGGGATACTACTATTTCTTAACAACGAAATGAGGCAATCTGCGAGGGAAAGTAAAAAAAACTAAACTTAAACCTCTTTTTATTTTTTTTGTCAGACCAATAACTTCTTGAAAAGATTCTGTACTAGACTATTTTTAGATTTTTTTTTATATTTCCACTTCAAATAAAAAAATAAAATATATCGATTTTTTTATAGAATTGTGATTAGAATATGAATACAAATGTAAAAAAAAAAAATGATATAGAATCCTATAAAAAAAACCTTATAAGCTAGTCATACCATTTTTTTATATTGACAATTTTAAAAAACTGATCATACTATGATCATAGTATGATGGCGGTTGAGCAAGTATGCCCCCATCGTCTAGTGGTTCAGGACATCTCTCTTTCAAGGAGGCAGCGGGGATTCGACTTCCCCTGGGGGTAGGGTACTACGAAAGGAAGTTGATTATGGATTATCCATAAAGTTAGAATATATTCTTCCTGGGTCGATGCCCGAGCGGTTAATGGGGACGGACTGTAAATTCGTTGGCAAGATGTCTACGCTGGTTCAAATCCAGCTCGGCCCAATAATTCGCTGTCTACATAACCCTTTTTGTTTTGCATAAATGACAGAGAAGGGGTAAGAAAAAAAGTAAAATTTGGGGTATATTTCGACTTTACTTTTTTCTTTTTTTCTTGTGTCTAGTTACTTTTTGGTTTCCATAAAAATTCCGATCTTGATCTTGCTAAGGATCCCGATATGGATCCTTTAAATATAAACTTTAATGAACAGAGTCGAGAAAATAATCTATTTTTTAATTCTAAAAATTTAATTATAAAAAATAGATTATCAATCGATTTGATAATAATGCAAGGATTACCAGCAATCCGTCTTGCTCTTACTAAAGAGATATCCATATAGATAGCAATATATCACTTGTGACTTTTTTTGTTACAAAACACTAATTTGAATCTCAAATTGAAATGATTAAAATGAAATCATAAGAAGGAATATGTAAGCTACCCACTTGATTTCCATGGGATTGTAGTTCAATTGGTCAGAGCACCGCCCTGTCAAGGCGGAAGCTGCGGGTTCGAGCCCCGTCAGTCCCGGCGAATTCAATAAAAAAAGACATCCACTCCCCTTTTTGTTTCTGGGCAAGGGGATAAAAATTGTTTATTTTAGCTTTTTCTTTTTTTTCATCAAGCAAAAGAAAGGGGTTTTTCCATTATTTTAACTAGAACCAATTGATGGTAGAGAGACATATGTAAATTAGGATAATTATTGAGAGCATTCAACACTTCAAGAAAGATATACTGTACGGGGTTTCTGCTTTTTGTCAATTGATCTCCCATTAACTCTTGTAGGAAAATGGAATAGGATGGCGTATAATACGTTTGCCAAGAGTACCTATGTATACTTTTATTTCTATGAAGTAAAGGAATTGAAAAAAAAGTTCGAATACAACCACGTAAATAGGATATTAAAAAAATAAAGATAAAATTAGTCTTCCCTAATGAATATGCTCTTTTTAAATATTAGAGCCGATGTTGAAGAAAAAACACGTAATAAAATTTATTTTTTAATTTATTTTTTATTTTTATAGTTAATTTTTTGGAATATTTTAGTAAAATTTTTGAAAATTTCAAATTGAACTTCGTACTTATTTTCTCTATTTGATTTCTATTTTTTTTTTAAGGTTCTTTATAAACTCTTTTTGTAAACAATCGAAGTAGAAAGTTTTTTTTATGATACTTCATCAGATGATTGTACAAGTAAAGTAAAGTACTAGGTTGTATAAAAGAAAGCGGGAAAAAAAAAAAAAAATTTTTATTGGATCAGGTATCTCATTATGTATTCGGTGTGGATAAAAGATCTTCCTATGTTATACTATTAAATTCTTGACGATGAGTCGATTTCATAGCTCCGCTATTGTTATTCATGATATTTCTTTCATTCGATATCATCGAAATCTAATTTATCTGAATGAGTTTACAAGCGAAAGATTTCTCATCTCTATGGGATTAAATCCCGAGATAAAAAAAAAATAAATAATAAAAATAAACGATTAAATTATGGAAGTAAATATTCTTGCATTTATTGCTACTGCACTCTTCATTCTCATTCCTACTGCTTTTTTGCTTATAATTTACGTAAAAACGGTTAGTCAAAATGATTAATTTGAATACAATTTTACTATACAATACAATGAAAAAAACAAAGAAAAAAAGGATTTAAATTTCTCGTCTGAAATGAAAGGAATGCCTTAGACTCAGTAGTAGTATCCTAAGGGGCCCGCTAGTACGGTAGAAAGAGATTTCTTTCTACCGTACTAGCCATTATGGTTTTTGTAATGTATAAAGTACAAGTGAAATATCTTAATATAAAGGACTCCACCTATATATCTTTTTTTTTATCAATATAAATAGAATATGAAATGTATGTACATACTTTCTCAATTTAATTTGTTTGTTTGATCCGTTTAATACAGATAATCCTAATTCTATGGAAACTTCTTTTTATTTAGAAAAGGGGTTACCCCATGAATGGTTAACCGTGTAAACCCCGATATAAAAATAGAAAATGAGTAAAAAAAAAAAAATAAATCCAATTTCTAAAAAAAAAATATAAAAAAAATTGCCGAACGGTCTATAAAACTAAAACAATTGATACAGGTTGATAGAGTTTGATTATTACCGCAATTAGGAGTCCTTCTAGAGTCCACTTCTTCCCCACACTACGAGAGAGAGGGAAAATGTAAAAACTACCATTAAAGCAGCCCATGCGAGACTTACTATATCCATGTGAATTCTGTCCCCTATTTCTATGAATATGAAGAAACTATTCCATTATTGTTCACTAATAATAGTGAAATCACTGGTACAGAGTCAAAAAAAGGGAGAGGTATTTGGTCACCATTGATGAACTACTCCAAAAAATCAACTTATCTTATTCTTAATAATGAGTTATTCTTAATTATAGAATTTATAGTAGAATCGACAAGATGTAAACACAAGTAAACAGACACTTTTCGAAGTATCCAAGGAATCTGACTCACCTGTAGAAAGAAAAAGACTTTTTTTTTCTTTTATCTTTTTTTTTTTTTTTTTTAGTAAGAAGTAAAATGAAAGGCAATTATTCATCTAATCTAATATTGATTGAATGTCTGAGCATTCCGAGACTTTCATTAGTCTGTATCCAAAGTATCTTAAGTCCTTTTCAAAACTATTTTTAATAATAGGGGATTTCAAGTCTGTTGTTGAGGCGGCACCCGGATTTGAACTGGGGAAAAAGGATTTGCAGTCCCCCGCCTTACCACTCGGCCATGCCGCCAAAACGATAGAAACTAGATTCAAAATTTATGTTTTTTTTTCAACTCCGAAAAAAAGAGACAGTTTTTCAGTCACAAAATATAGAAGAATCCAGTATAAATCCGAACCATTAACTATTGCCTGTAAATTCAGGACCTTTTTTGAATTAAAATCGACATTTTTTTTATTTCTAATAATAAAAGCAAATCCTTAGAAATGTATTTATAACCAATCTATATTGAGTTTTTTCAATTAAAAAGAAAATTAAATCTTCTTCAATTTCAATTATAACAGTAATTCTTAGTACATGTAAACCCCAGAATCAGAACATACGTTACGTTATGTTATAGAGCTAGAGCTCTATAATGGGGTATTTTATCTCTCTAGGGATGCTTTTGAGGAGTAATTCTCAATAAATTTTTGTATTTAAATTTTTCATTGAATACATTGAAGAGAAAGTTTAATTTTTGATAGAGAACAGCATGTGCTGTCCCAAATATAACTGTACCCCAATAAAAGAAGAAAAAGAGACGTATATATCTTATCTGTGCATTCTTTTTTTTTAACAAAAAAAATTAATAACTAAAAAAACATAAGTTTTCTTACCTACTTCAATTCAATGATACTCTATTCAAAACAGGTAAAACTTTTTTCTGCAAATATTTTTTTGAACAAGGAAATACAAATAAATGAAAAAGTAAAGTGGTAAAAAAAAAAGTTTTCTGTTTATTATATATTTATATGCTCGAACAGATCCAAGCATGAATACATTTTTTAATGGTATGCAATCGAATATGTAATATCATAGGTGAAAATGAAATTACTTTTTTTCTAGTCTTTACAAAACTCCATAAGTTCCAGTGGTATTTCTCAATTCTGTTCCATTTGGATCTATTTCTTATAAAAAAATTCCAATTGAATCTAGTCTCCGTTCATACGTATTTCATACATTCCATATATCTTGAAGTTGGATAAAATTTCATGTGATTCAGTAAACAGAATAGAAATTCCATTATTGCTAGATCGAATTCTATGGGTATGATTCGGTGAAGAATGAGAGATGGGATGGTATTTTTTCAATAAACGGATAAATGGGAAATTCAAAAAAGATGCTCGGGAATGGAAAAGAGGGAACATCTACAATACCCGGATTAAATCAGATACAATTTGAAGGGTTTTATCGGTTTATTGATCAGGGGTTAATAGAAGAACTTTCTAAATTTCCAAAAGTTGAAGATATAGATCACGAAATTGAATTTCAATTATTTGTGGAAACATATCAATTGGTCGAACCTCTGATAAAAGAACGAGATGCTGTCTATGAATCACTTACATATTCTTCTGAATTATATGTATCCGCGGGATTAATTTGGAAAATCAGTAGGAATATGCAAGAACAAAGAATTTTTATTGGAAACATTCCTTTAATGAATTCCCTTGGAACTTCTATAGTAAACGGAATATACAGAATTGTTATCAATCAAATATTGCAAAGTCCTGGTATCTATTACCAGTCAGAATTGGATCATAACGGGATTTCGGTCTATACCGGCACCATAATATCAGATTGGGGAGGCAGGTTAGAATTAGAGATTGATAAAAAAGCAAGAATATGGGCTCGTGTGAGTAGGAAACAGAAAATATCTATTCTAGTTCTATCATCAGCTATGGGTTCGAATCTAAGAGAAATTTTAGAGAATGTTTGCTACCCTGAAATTTTCTTATCTTTCTTGACCGATAAGGAGAAAAAAAAAATTGGGTCAAAAGAAAATGCTATTTTGGAGTTTTATCAACAATTTTCTTGTGTAGGTGGGGATCCAATTTTTTCTGAATCCTTATGTAAGGAATTACAAAAAAAATTCTTTCACCAAAGGTGTGAATTAGGAAGGATTGGTCGCCGAAATATTAACTGGAGACTTAATCTTAATATACCTCAGAACAATATATTTTTGTTACCACGAGATATATTAGCAGCTGCCGATCATTTGATTGGGATGAAATTTGGCATGGGTACACTTGATGATATGAATCATTTGAAAAATAAACGTATTCGATCTGTAGCGGATCTTTTACAAGACCAGCTCGGTTTGGCTCTGGCTCGTTTAGAAAATGTAGTTAAGGGAACTATAGGCGGAGCAATTAGGCATAAATTGATACCTACTCCTCAGAATTTGGTAACTTCAACTCCTTTAACAACTACTTATGAATCCTTTTTCGGATTACACCCATTATCTCAAGTTTTGGATCGAACTAATCCATTGACACAAATCGTTCATGGGAGAAAGTTGAGCTATTTGGGCCCTGGCGGATTAACAGGGCGAACTGCAAATTTTCGGATACGAGATATCCATCCCAGTCACTATGGGCGTATTTGCCCTATTGACACGTCTGAAGGAATCAATGTTGGGCTTATTGGATCTTTATCAATTCATGCTAGGATTGGTGATTGGGGGTCGTTAGAAAGTCCATTTTATGAACTCTTCGAGAAATCAAAAAAAGCGCGGATACGGATGCTTTTTTTATCACCAAGTCAAGATGAATATTATATGATAGCGGCAGGAAATTCTTTGGCTCTTAATCGGGGCATTCAAGAAGAACAGGCTGTTCCAGCTCGATACCGCCAAGAATTTTTGACTATCGCATGGGAAGAGGTTCATCTTCGAAGCATTTTTCCTTTCCAATATTTTTCCATTGGAGCGTCCCTAATTCCTTTTATCGAACATAATGATGCGAATAGAGCTTTAATGAGTTCTAATATGCAACGTCAAGCAGTTCCACTTTCTCGGTCCGAAAAGTGCATTGTTGGAACTGGATTGGAACGCCAAGTGGCTTTAGATTCAGGGGTTCAAGCTATAGCCGAACACGAGGGAAGAATCCTTTATACTGACACTGAGAAGATAATTTTATCGGGCAATGGGAATACTCTAAGCATTCCATTAATTATGTATCAACGCTCAAACAAAAATACTTGTATGCATCAAAAACCTCAGGTTCGGCGGGGTAGATGCATAAAAAAGGGACAAATTTTAGCAGATGGTGCTGCTACAGTTGGTGGGGAGCTCGCCTTGGGTAAAAATATATTAGTGGCTTATATGCCGTGGGAAGGATACAATTTTGAAGATGCGGTACTCATTAGTGAGTGTCTAGTATATGGTGATATTTATACTTCTTTCCACATACGGAAATATGAAATTCAAACGCATGTGACAACCCAAGGTCCTGAAAGGATCACTAAAGAAATACCGCATCTAGAAGGCCATTTACTCCGAAATTTAGACAAAAATGGAATTGTGATGCTAGGATCGTGGGTTGAAACGGGTGATATTTTAGTAGGTAAATTAACGCCTCAGGTGGCGAAAGAATCCTCGTATGCTCCGGAAGATAGATTATTACGGGCTATACTTGGCATTCAGGTATCGACTTCAAAAGAAACTTGTTTAAAATTGCCCATAGGCGGTAGAGGTCGAGTTATTGATGTGAGATGGGTTCAGAAAAAGGGGGGTTCAAGTTATAACCCAGAAATAATTCGTGTATATATTTCACAGAAACGTGAAATCAAAGTAGGTGATAAAGTAGCCGGAAGACATGGAAATAAAGGTATCATTTCAAAAATTTTGCCTAGACAGGATATGCCTTATTTGCAAGACGGGAGACCCGTGGATATGGTCTTCAACCCATTAGGAGTACCCTCACGCATGAATGTAGGACAGATATTTGAATGCTCGCTTGGATTAGCGGGAAGTCTGCTAGATAGACATTATCGAATAGCCCCTTTTGATGAGAGATATGAACAAGAAGCTTCGAGAAAATTAGTGTTTTCTGAATTATATGAAGCCAGCAAGCAAACAGCGAACCCGTGGGTATTTGAACCCGAGTATCCAGGAAAAAGCCGAATTTTTGATGGAAGAACAGGAGATCCTTTTGAACAGCCTGTGATAATAGGAAAGCCCTATATCTTGAAATTAATTCATCAGGTTGATGATAAAATACACGGACGTTCTAGTGGACATTATGCACTTGTTACACAACAACCCCTTAGAGGCCGTTCCAAGCAGGGGGGACAACGGGTAGGCGAAATGGAGGTTTGGGCTCTAGAGGGGTTTGGTGTTGCTCATATTTTACAAGAAATGCTTACTTATAAATCTGATCATATTAGAGCTCGCCAAGAAGTACTTGGTACCACTATCATTGGAGGAACAATACCTAAGCCAGAAGATGCTCCAGAATCGTTTCGGTTACTTGTTCGAGAACTACGATCTTTGGCTTTGGAACTGAATCATTTCCTTGTATCTGAGAAGAATTTCCAGATTAATAGGAAGGAAGTTTAATCGGAATGAATCACAAAATTTCTTATATGATCGATCGATATAAACATCAACAACTCCGAATTGGATTAGTTTCTCCTCAGCAAATAAGTGCTTGGGCCACTAAAATAATACCTAATGGAGAGATAGTTGGAGAGGTAACAAAACCCTATACTTTTCATTACAAAACCAATAAACCGGAAAAAGATGGGTTATTTTGTGAAAGGATTTTTGGGCCGATAAAGAGTGGAATTTGCGCTTGTGGAAATTATCGAGTGATCGGAGATGAAAAAGAAGACCCTAAATTTTGTGAACAATGTGGAGTTGAATTTGTTGATTCTCGGATACGAAGATATCAAATGGGATACATAAAACTTACATGTCCTGTAACTCATGTATGGTA